ATAAAAGATAGCATGGATTGGAGTTAGCAGCTCAGATCGAGCCCATCCAGCATCCGTTAAAGCAATCTAAGGTTATGGCACGCCTTAATTAGATAGTCTTTCTTTCTTTTGCCCTTGAATCGTCTCGAGGACTATCTCCTTTGATGAAGGGTTGCGTAATCGATTCATCGACTCAAAGTCGGTCGCAGATGATAAAGAAAATCAAGGAAATGATGGGGATGGGAATTAAGCACCAAAAGTGAAAGGAAAGTCGGTTACGGAAGTGACGAAGTATGGATATTATACTGGCTTTATATGCCCGAACAAGAAAGAGCTAAGCCTTTGGGAGCAGTCCTTCTAAGACCTGTTCTATCTTACGCGGATTCAATGTACGAAGGCTTGGATGCAAAAGAGGCCTTTTTACAGGCTTTCTTTAGATGGCCTTGAAAGATTGGGGCGGAAAGTCCAGTCCAAATGCTGACTCAGAGGAAGCGTAATATAGAACCGAAGAAAAGGCAGACTTCCCATCAATCAGCAGGAGCAGACGGTTAAACCGAGATCAAAGCCTTTAATTAAAAAGTTGGACTTTTCTCTTTCTTGGCTATGGAGTTATAGGGCACCTTTCGAGCCGAACTAGCTACCGCCGATTAACGAGAAGGATCCCTAGTGCCACTAATGTAATAGGCGCCAACCCTTCTACTTCTCCCTGTCCCAGTGATGGTATTCCCCTACCAGTACCGGTTCAAGTCGGAATAGCAGAAAAGCGAATTGAATCCCCTGACTGAATTGAAGCCCTTTCTTAAGAGATTGAAAACATAATCGATCATTCATTGGACCTCGCTCCGGATGGATCGATCTTTCATTACATGAATTTGACGCACACCTGGTGAAAGGGAAAGCCCCCTTCTTCGATCTGAGATCTCACTGTAATCGCATGATACCTTCATCCTTAAGCAATTTTCCCGGCAATTATCCCCGATGCGTGTAAAGAATCACTTTCTCTTCGGGAGGGTTAAAGAAAGCGGGCTCTTTCTAAATAAAAAAAAGAATCATCTTAGCCCTTGTGCACCAAAAGAAAAAGACGGAGGACATCCCAAATAAGAAGTTCCGGAAAGCAAGCTCGGCTTGACTAAATAGGAGATTACATCCATTCGACCCTTCAGGATAGGAAATGCGTCGGTTCGCCCTAAACTACCCACAGAATGGTAATCCGAGGAAATGAGATTAGCTTAACTCAAGAAGGTCCTTAGCGCCACCGGCTCGACCTTAACAACTAATTGCCTCGCCCCGATTCCCTCGAAAACTTGGTCTGCCAAGTCTATTGAAATAACTGACGAAAGTCCTGTTCAGAGATTGCGTTAGTGAGCTGGTGAGTTTGAGTCGTCTAGTTCTCTTTCTGTTAGTGGGACTTGCGCGTCCCATGGATCATGGCTTCTAGAGGGACCTGTGGCTTTCGTGTACCTAATTGCTAGAGGACTTGCTATATTTTGTTGGCGTTCAGTGAACCGATCCAGCCTTTGTTTGAGCCGGTGGGTTGTGATTGAGCTTAGCTTGGCAGATCTCGCACCGTAATGCGAGTGCTTATTTACGAAAGATAGATTGTTGGTATGGCTGCTGCTACCAAAAGCACACTAAGTTAGTCACAGGTAGAAACCTATGAGCTCTACTAGCTCTCCGACTCTATAAACTGAACTTTTCTTTCCCGCCGTTTCGCCCCTTTACCCCATCTTTCTTGCTTGCTATGAGCGTTACTGCTACTCAGAACGGTCTTTCTTTGCCGGTTGCCGAAGGCTCTTAAAACCGACAGAATGACCCGGTAACGTTGCACTCCATCGGCTGATTTAGCAGCAGTAGCATCAGTGGCTTGGCTTTTCGGACTGAAGGAAGAATCCTAGGGTGGAACCAGAAATCAACGGATAGAACCGATTCAACAGGGACTGAAGCTGACAAGCGATAGCCAAGTTAGGCGGATTTAAAACCATAAGAGGATAAGCTTGCAAGAGCACGAACCGATTCAACAGAGAATCCAAGTCCAAAGGATGAGGCTGAAAGCTATAAAAGAGAGGCAGGACAATCTAATGGGACAGGTAGAGTAATAGATAGATAGGTATATCGAAAGCTAGCTAGCTAGCTAGAAAGCGAAGCAAACTAAGCAAGCAAGGCTCTATCGCGCAGCAAGCAAAGAAGCAATACTTGTACGCGCACAAGCTCCACACCGCGCTCCCTCGTGCCTTAAACTGCTACTTCAGAGCCTTAATTTAATAGCGCTTACGCAGCATAGATCTACTCAAGTAGGAGCTTTAAGTTAAGCGGAATAGTGTACTTAACAAGCATTGAAAGCGTTCGGAGAGGCCACGGCATCGTCTTCTCCTCTTGGTTCAGAGGAAGGGGCAGAATAGAACTCCATCGGGTCAAAATAACCATCTCTTGGCGATATCACCAAAGCATCCCATCTGGAATCCCCCTTTGCAGCTTCTAGCCTCAGATAGCCAAGTTAGGTGTAGGAAGGAAGATAAGCATCCTAATCCTCTTTTTCTTCCTTAGCTTAGTCTGCTCTTAACACTTCTCGCCAAGTCCAATAAAATACAGACTCTCTATGACTCAAAACCCCCAACCTACATCGTACCAGATCAGACTAGTCGCTTCGAGATCCCTTTCGCCATTTGAAGAAGAAGAAAGAGATCTTGCTGTACGAGCTCTATTGCCCGAGATGGATGTGGAAAACCCTGTCTTTCTTTCCATTAGTTCAGCCGCTGTATCAATACCTATAGGTGAAGCAGCGGATCGGGCAGTGTATTTATCTTCAGAAAGCCGAGGCGTAGGCCAAGAGCGAACCCTTCTTGATTCATCAGGGTCAGGAAGCCCACATCACCTAAGTCATTTTCTGATTTGTCTGTGACGGCAAGTGGGGTGGAAGTAGAAGAAAGACGCCCCATAGACTTGATTAGTGAGGTGGCCACCTACCTACTACTAGTTATCAAAGGCCAACGCAACGGCCAAGCTCAAGATTCAGAATACAAGTTCCGAGCCTGTGAAGAAGGGAAGGGCCGATTTCCGAAAGAGCTCAATCAACGAAGGAAAATGAGCCCCAACCCCCTTGACCCAGTTTAATCGGTGACGTAGGGAAGCTGCTAGAGCCAGGCGAAGATGACCGTGCCTTGAACTTCCTCAAGCTTAGGCCCTAGCCAATACCACGGAATAAAGCAATGGATGGATGAGGGGGCAGGAGGGAAGTTGTAAGTCAGTTGAGAGACTCAATCAAAAAACCTCAAAAAGGGAGGGGAAGACATCGAGATTGGTATCCGTACACTGATACTAGTCGGAAAGTCAAGCCCCGCCAACAAAGGCTAATCATCGGCTACCATGTCAGCCAGAAGAGCAGAAGCAAACAAATAACATGCCGTTTGGAGGACATATTCCCTACGTGGATCTATTATAAAAAGAGGGCCCGGAAAGTCTCATCGTCAAGTTTTGTTAGTGAGACCGAGATCCCCTCACTGGAAAATGAAAGAATAGGTCCCAAGTCGATGATTCATTCAAAGATATAGCCTGTGTGCCGCGAGTAGGTCTTTTTGTTGGAGATTCAGCTACAATAGAGAAAAGAATTAGCTCAGGTTCACAGCCGAAAGAATCACAAGAAGAAGAACAAAATGCATATTCTATCTACCATAGAGAAAAGGATATAGAAAAGGAACTAAAGCCCTAGAAACGTCTGAAGCGTATGCTTTTGCCTAAGCTTCTCAGACTCTCTTTGAGCTTCTTGGCTCCCCTGCTTATTTTATTTCTTATATAAGATAAGCGTGTTGATCTACCACGCTGCTTTGAACGAGGAGATGGAGATGCATCCTCGAGAGCTATTTTCCGAATCTTTCTATATATACTATACGCAAGCCTTCTGGCACAACACACACTCCCACTCAGAAGAGCACACCACCCTAATCCCTAAAGAGAGAGGTAAGGGGGCGGAAAGTAAATCAGATAAGATAATCAGATAAGGGACAAGAGAAAAAGAGGATGGAGCAAATAAGCTGCATCCTTAAACAATGAATCTTTTTCTGATAGTAAAGAAGTAGCCTACATATAATATAGTGAGGAATCCTATCCTCTATTTTATTTTAATAAGGAAGGGCAAACTGTCTGCTTTTCCCGTGCTTTTCAAGTCAAAATAAAAACCAACTTCTGTGATATATCCCTTCGTGGGGACTTCAGCCATGATTTGAAGGGCCTCTTCTCTGTCGGGGCACCGCAAATAAAGATCTAATTTTTCCTCTTTTTATTGTATAAATAAGAAAGAGATATCCTAAAAGAAAGGCCTTTTTCGAGACAAAAGAGGCTTACGTATCTTCTTTCCTTATCAGAACGCTATGACCCTTTTCCATAGTTACAGAGATTCCAGATTCGCGGGAATCAATAGAAAGAATTTCTTTGTAGACAGAAAGGAAAGATTACGACTCTTTCCGATAGATAACCAAAGAGCAGACAGGAGCAAGCCAGAGACCTATTCCATATGAGCTAGCTACCCATTGAGGGAGCTTAAACCGATGTCCCTATGTGCCAGCCGTTACCTTCCTTTCAGATAGGTACTTCCCTGCGTACTATACTTATCTAATTCTAGTTTCAAGCCGGACAGGAATAGGAATATCGATTTCTTACTAAAGCTAGCGGCTTGACTTGGTGTGAAGTTTTCATAGCATGGGCATGGGGAAAAGGACTCTTTGCATGAGTAGGCTGTTTTCAAGAACAGGTTTTACATGAATCTCTGGAAGGGCTTTCTCTGTCTCCTTAGGGTGTAGAACTCATCTCGGGCTACTAAAGAATGGGAAGAAGGTAGCTAGCAGCTTCCATAGCTGTCTGGGATAGGCCACAAGGTGAAGCAGAAGGGAATTCATGGACAAATGTAGCTGTTCGGGAGTCAATAGACTGTTCGGAAGTAACTGATCCCACATTAGCATTAGTAAGGGAAGAGAAAGACCTGATTGACCTAAGGCAAGAAAGTGTAGCCCAGCCAATAGCAAGTGAATCCGAAGAGCTCTTTTGCGTATAGTATAAAGGGCCTCTTTTCGACGTGCATCAGATCCGGGCAGCTAGGAAGGAAAACTCTGAAGCCAATAGGTTGTTTTCAAATGTGCACATGAAGAAGAAATGTTGGGGAGATTAAGTGCCTAGCCCTAGCCTTAGATGGAGCAAAGCAGACTGAGGGCATTAACTGAGATCCGATTCCATTCCTTCTCTTTCTGTGGCATTTGTCCTGTCTTCCAAAAAAAAGGAAATTGTCTATCAATCTTCAGATAGAAGTACACCAAGCTAATCTCACTAGTCTTGACTTTTGAATTCTTTTCTTTCTTTTTAGGGGATATCTTAGCTATTGGATTAACAGCATCAACAGGGCAGGAAAGCTGTACCAGGAAGCGAAGGGAATGAAGTAATTGAAAACGAATAAGGAGAAGAATGTAATAACTTTTTTGATAGGGAACGAGCGGAGCCACTCGACCTACGGGATAGGGCGTTAAACAAGGTAGGTAGCGAGAGGGTACGTAGCGATGTACTAGCTCAACCGAGAGTCCGTGGGTAGACGAACGAAGTCAATCGACCAAGGGAGTTTTAGTGGAGGTTTGAAACCGCCCGCATTAGTTCAAGTAGTTGGACCACGTCTCAGCGGCTTCTTGGACTAGCTTTTGACCCCGTTTCACAGTCAGAGCCTTCCCGTGGCACCCTTCGCCCAAGACTTGAATCAGGAGATTCTTTGCAAGCCTTTTCCCCTATAGAAGATCTCCCTTTTCGAAATGCTGAAAGTTCACTTCACCCAACTCTATACCGAGCTCTTTCTTCCCTGTTTCAGGATCGCTCAGAACAACCGGCTTCTTCACTCGTTGATTCCCAGATCTAAAATGCAAACCGGCTGCTTCGCGCATCTCTAGCCAAAGACCGGCATTCAAGACTTGAAACCTTCACTTCAGCGGTTGTGTGCCCGAAAGTGCCTTTCTTTCCTTCTTGCCCGAGTTAAGCTCACTTGAGTTGAGCAGTTTCGCGTTTCCTGGTTCGCTTTCTACCTTTGTTTTCGTATTAGAATCTCCTATTTCAACCGTAGTTCATGCCAAGCAAGCTTCATGCTGAAACTATCTTCCTTCTTTGTCTTTGTGCGAGACTGGGGGAGGAGTTGAGATCCAGTGCGCTAAAACTCTTCTAAGAAGGAATGAGTTCCCACCCTTGATTGGTAAAAGCTTTAAGCTATACCCTTTTCTTTCAAGTTGAGCTTCGATCCTTGAGAAGAAAAAGAAGAGAAAGAAGGAAAAGAAGAAGAAGCCCAATGACCGCTACTAATAAGATAAGACGAACCACTACCAGTAGTCCTTCTTCCAACAGATGGGGGTTCAATAGCTGCTGATTCTGTAACAGCTTGTTCTGTCACAGCTTCTTCAACTCAACCTCCCCCAGGGAAGGTTGTAAGGTAGCAGGAATAGATCTACTAGGCCTTGAGTCGGGTTTTCACTCCTCTCCCCTCACTACTCTCTTTGGTTCTGCCTTGTTGAGGCCTGTAGAGGGAGAATTTTCACTGCAAACTCTTCTCGGTCTCTACGATTGCTTGACTTAAACAAGTGACCTCTTTTCTTTCATCTGTGAGATAATGTCCATGCTATGGAATTCAAGAAAAGCTGATCAACCTGTCCATTCTGCTGAACATAAAGCCCAACGAGGTTTATTATGCTCGCAAGAGATGAAGGAAGCTCACCACTGAGCTCATTAGAACTCAAATCTAAATGAGTCAGCCCTTTCAAGTTCCCAAAACTTGTTGGTACTGGACCAGATAAATTATTATTACTAGTAAAGTGAAGCTTTACCAAACTGCTCAAACGCCCCAACCTTTCAGGGATGGTGCCAGAAAGCTGATTATTTCCCAGATACAAGCCTTGAAGCTTAAGCGAATCGCCAAACTCCGGAGGAATGAGACCAGTAAGCAAATTCCCAGATAAATCCAACGTTGTAAGATTTGTCAGGCGAGAGAGTGATCTTGGAATTTATCCAGAAAGCATGTTATTGCTTATCAAAAGATCTACCACGACCACACAGTTCCCCAACACATCAGGTATGGTCCCAGACAACCTATTGTAAGACAGATCAAAAACTCCACGATGTTGAGCATAGCTCAGATCAGGTATATTAACCTGAGAAAAATACAAAGATGACTTGGAAGGAATCGACCCGGATAGATTATTATGAGAAAGAACTAGGCATTGTAGTTGAGCCAAGTCAGCAAGATTCTCTGGTATAGGCCCATTAAGATTGTTATTTCCAAGGTCCAATGTGTATTCAATAGCAGGTTTACACCTTTCAACTACTATTACAGCTCGTACAACCTTGAGTAATCTGTGTATCGAGACTAGTGAAATAAGTTACTTGCCTAGTGCTACTCCTCCTCCACAGAAGACTTGCTAGAATAGCTTGCATGGAGAGCTACCACCTTTCTCTCTTGACTTTGCTTCGGGTAAACTAACTTTCTTTAGTCTCTATCCTTCTACTAGCCGACTAGGAGTTAGAAAAGCCTGACTTCACGCTTACAGGGTACTAAGATTCACTGCTTTTCTCCTCTAGCCACAGACATACTTGACTACCACAGACCTCCTTTACTACTTGAACTATCAAGCCAATTAGTAACACAGGCTCCTTGTCCGGCTGGGAAGGATCTATACACCAATATGCTCGAGAGGAAGTACTGCACTGCCTGGACAGCTAAAGGATGAACTCTAAAGTTTCCCATTGGATAAGATAGAGCTAATTCTGTATTACCCTCAAATAAAGGGGATTTTTCTACATCAAGAGAAGGTGAGGTCGTCTTTATTTCCAGCCGCCATACGGTTCGCCTTAAAGCCTTAAAGACGGAGAAGGGGAGGAGCAGTTATCTATGTAATTACGGTCTTTGTTGGCCGGGGCGAGCACTCTGGTAATACGAGTAGGGTGTTACCTGCGTAGGGAGAACACCGGTTTACTTTTAACGGCAAACGCGGTTATTGCCATCAGAAGACTTTGGTTGGCTAAGGAGAAAAGGTGTTGGCATAGCATTTCTGGACGTGGTGGAAGAGTCCATAGAATGCTATGCCTTGATAGCAAAGCCAACTAGCAGAGCCGAGGATCGGTGGGATGCCGTAGCTTTAAGAGATAAGGGCTGAGGCAATCGGAAAGGCTTTTTTTTTAGGAAGGAGGCCCCCTCCCTCCTATGTTGTAAAAGGGAAGTGCAGATCTTTCTGCAACACTCTTCCGGCTTGATTACCCCCTAAGATAAGAGGAGGATATAGAAGCAGATTTAGTTGCAGGTAGGAGTGAGTCTACCCTGCAAAGCGGCTTCTCGCTTATCCCCATTTGAAAATGAGGAGATCCGACGTCAAGTGCAGGAATTGCTGTCGAAGGGGCGGGAGAGTCTCAGTCCGTGTTCAACGCCTGCTTGACTAGCTCAAAAGGAGGCAGCTGGAGTGTGTAGATGGGCTTTGAAGCAGGGCCACAGATATTTCAAAACTTTCGGAGACGGGATGGAAAGACTTTCGTGAGAAGAGATGGTAGGCTTGATACGGATACAGCTGCTTATCACCCACCTTAGAATCAACCAGTTCGACTATACCCGCCTTAATTCCCTCATTCAGGACAGATGGAACCAGGTTATGGATCTGTTCAAGTTGGTCGATCAATCCCTCCTTTGTTTCCCCTGCCTCCGGGCACCTTAGAATAGATTTGATTGGAAGGAGGGTGAGGAACGAAGACAGTGGTTTGACTGCTGGGATCCCAATCGGCCTGCATCAGCGGAAAATGGAACTATCGAATCACGGGTGACTCCCTTTATCGGGATGGGAGGAATTGCTTAATCGGCATTTCTGTCAATCGGCGGAAGACTCATGCATCCTGGGAGGGTACGACTTCAAGGGATGGACTCGATCGAACGGCCAACCACTTTCCATTTTTGTAGGATATTAAATCCAAAAGACCATTATTAGCGTGTAGTAGATTGGCCCGAGTGCGTAATACGCCAGTCGAGAAGAAATCCCATCAATGGATACGGTAGAGGAACGAAAGTGGCCGGCGGCGGTGTAGAGCTATAGCTATAAGGAGCGAAGCTCACACACACCGGCTGATGTAGGGTGGGATAAAGTTGCCAATGCGAGTCACGCGCAGAGTTGGACACTTTTTTTTGAAGCGTGATGCTGATAAGTCCACTCGATAAGATACAACTTCCGGGGCCTTATGGGGAAGGGCCGACCTTGGTTTTAGCTACTGATGACGGGGCTGCATCGGGGACCGGAACAGGGACACGAAGCTGCTCCGTGATATTCCAGATGAGTTGAAAGACTATGATCCCCTCCCTTGACATCCACTCGCCCTAATGAATAAGCAGGAGAAAACCCACAAGCTTTTATCCGCACCATGGCCTGCCAAAAGTAGAATCGGGGGAGGCTTTGGAAGAAAGGTTCTGAACTAGAGAGGGACCTCCCTACCCCGCGACAGATTAACTAGAGGAATGTCAGGTGATTTTTCAAGGAGGCGGTTGAAAGACCGGCCTTGAGAGGACATTCTCTTTCTTGAGCTTTCGTGGGTTACAAGATCGACTAGCACATCCAGCTTACTCTATCGACAGCCCAGCCAGATGAAGGATCAAGGAAATCGGGATCAGCTGCCTTTACTTTATTTAAGGGGGGTCTTGAATCTCATGTCATCAAAAGTAGGCAGGCTTTGAACAACCAGATAAGAATCAGTTCCACTTTCAAGGGCTTTCGTCCATCTTTCGCCCATCTATCTCCGGATGCAAGCATTGATCTTGAATGGTGCAGTTATCATATCTCTTAGGAGGCACTACCTCCAGACCTGCCCGACTTCCTCAACCTATCGGTCGAGTCACTTCCTTCCACTCGCCTTACAAGGACCTACTGGACTATCGGCTTTAGATAGTCATCTTCCTCCCCCTATCCTTCCTTTTCACTCGCTTCCTCTCGTCTTTTAGTCGAGTAGCTCTTCTCGATTGCTCTCAACCGCTTCTCCTTGAAAAGGAAAGGTAGGAGCACTTTAACGACGGAATGTACATATGCGCGCGAAGGTGCCGGACAATTTCAGGCTCTTTTTGCCTTCAGTAAAACCGGACAAAACATTGACTAAGTTGATTTAATTCGCATGAGAGGGCTTCGGGACAATCGAGGTGTCAAACATCCTCATTTTGTCTGTTCGCAACTTTCTTTCAATTGCTGGCAGTTGTCCCTGTCGGTGGACCACCCCCCCCAAAAAAAAAATTCCTATATTTAGCTTTCTTTTTTTTTGCCAAAATGAAAAAGAAGTTCTCGCTTATTTTTCTAATTTTTTTCATACTTTATTTAGATGTGGGCACTCCTCAGCCCGAGGACAATCTCTCAAATACACATTAAGATGTTGACCCTTTTTCTTTTCTTTGCTGATTCCTCTCAATGAAATTTTCCATGTTGCACTAAGTTACTTACGGATGTATGCATGCAGTCCGGGAACACTTTGGGGTAAACACCCATCCAAACAACTCCAACAAGAAAAGGTATAAATATGAAAACTTCTCTACCATTTAGATCGGAGAATTTATGGAGGAAATCCGGTTTTAAATTCCCAGAAACCACACGATTATATAGCCAAAGGGAATACGCCGCGCCTAAAATCATCCCAAGCGCTGCTAATGTGGCTACTAAGCTATTTCTTTGGAAAGCTCCTACTAAGATGAGAAATTCCCCGATAAAGCTGCTAGTACCAGGTAAACTCATATTGGCCAAAGTGAAAAAGAAGAAAATGGTAGAGAAATTCGGCATGGTGCTCACTAAACCTCCGTAATATCTAACAAGTCGAGTCTTATGTCGGTCATATAGAACACCAACACATAGAAAAAGGGCTGAAGAAACCAGTCCATGACTTAACATCAGTAGAATGCTACCTCCAATTCCCTGTATGTTCAGACTAAACATACCAATAGTCACCAGATTCATATGAGCTACTGAGGAGTAAGCAATGATCTTCTTAAGATCGATCTGTCTTAAAGTGGTCAAGGAAGTATATATTATAGCAATCGCGCTTAAAGTATAAATGAAAGGAGTGAAACAAAGTGTCGCTTCAGGAAACATGGGTATTGAAAATCTTAAAAAGCCGTAGGTTCCCAATTTTAAAAGAATTCCCGCCAAGATGACGGATCCTGCCGTAGGTGCCTCTACATGAGCTTCGGGTAACCAAATATGAACTGGTACCATAGGCACTTTGACGGCGAAAGAGGCGAAAAAAGCAATCCATAGAAAGATTTGGCGCCGCTCACTAAATTCTGTGGTTAATAAAATTTGTAAATCGGTGGTTCCTGTTTGGAAAAGAATCAACAGAATAGCTAATAGCATAAAAACAGATCCAAGTAAAGTATAAAGGAAAAGCTGATATGCTGCCTTGATCTTTCTTTGTCTCGAACCCCATACCCCTATAATAATGGTAGAGTAAGGGGTGGCCCCAAAGCGGAATTGACCGGTGGTGATTGGTCGAAGCTCCAGTAGGTAGCCACTCCCTTCTCAGGGAACCGTACGTGAGACTTCCGCATCATACGGCTCCGTCCCGAGCTTCCGTCGTCGGCCTTGTCATTAGACCACTATCTATGCATGTATTTTCAGCCTGGACTCTATAATCTTTTGCTTCTCGGGTGGTGGCGAACAATGCTGCTTGCGTTGCGGGAGATGCCCGCCCGTAGGGCCCGGCCTGCTTCCCGCCCGAAAGAACCACTCACTAGCTAGCCGGACTAGTGGGGGGCCTATCTGGAGACATACTGAAAACCATGCCTTTCGAACCAAACGCAACGCCCGTCTTCCAAATCAAAAGAAAAAAGGGGGAAGAAAGATGGAGTGCAGCCTGTAGAGCACATGTAACGCACAGTCGGGTTGCTCACGCAGCGGATCTCTCTCTTTTTAGATATCTATAGATAAAGAGAGAGAGGTGTGAAAGTAATAGCCTTATGTTATGGCCGCCCCCCGGCTTACGGCCTTTACGCTACTACTACTGTGATGTGAGCGGTTCAAATTGGTTTGATCTTTCCCAATCATCCTGGCCGGAACTTGTACGCAGCACTTGTACGGAGGTGCATGCATAAAGGTTTGGCACTTTTTTCTTATCTGAATCTTAAGAACAGGACCCTACCCTATTCTCGAACCCTCTGCCGAGCTCCACCCTGCCCGCATTTCTTTTTTTTTTTTTGAAGGGGCCAAAGAAATGTCTCCACCTGCTGCCAACAGTCTTTCTTCGGAATTCTACTGAACGGGTCGATCCTCCCCCCCCCGTTTGTTTTAGCAACTTATCCTAAGGTCTCCTCGCCAAGAGCTCCCCGGCGACGACAGAGGAAGCAACCCGCCTGCTGTGGCGGGGCGGCTTTTTTCTTTCACAATAAGACCTGGACGATTATCCCTACCCTCGGTAGCTTACGAGTTTACGTCCATCCCTGGTCGGGTACAGTTTCCTTTTTCTTTCTCCCTTGTAGCCGTTACCCGAATTCGCGCAAGTGTGTC